GCCAACGTAGCTTACTTAAAGCATAACACTGAAGATGTTAAGACGGGCCCTAGAAAGCTCCGTTAGCACAAAGGCTTGGTCCTGACTTTACTATCAACTTTGACTAGACTTACACATGCAAGCATCCGCACCCCCGTGAGAATGCCCTCTAGTTCCCTGTTTGGGAACAAGGAGCTGGTATCAGGCACAAATTTTTTGGCCCATGACGCCTTGCTTAGCCACACCCCCAAGGGAATTCAGCAGTGATAGACATTAAGCCATAAGTGAAAACTTGACTTAGTCAAAGCCAAGAGGGCCGGTAAATCTCGTGCCAGCCACCGCGGTTATACGAGAGGCTCAAGTTGACAGATGCCGGCGTAAAGCGTGGTTAGGGTAAAAACTAAACTAAAGCCAAACGCCTTCAGAGCTGTTATACGCTTACGAAGGGCAGAGACACAACCACGAAAGTGGCTTTATACGGCCTGACCCCACGAAAGCTAGGGCACAAACTGGGATTAGATACCCCACTATGCCTAGCCGTAAACATTGATAGCACATTACATCTGCTATCCGCCCGGGTACTACGAGCATCAGCTTAAAACCCAAAGGACTTGGCGGTGCTTTAGATCCACCTAGAGGAGCCTGTTCTAGAACCGATAATCCCCGTTAAACCTCACCTTTCCTTGTTTTCCCCGCCTATATACCGCCGTCGTCAGCTTACCCTACGAAGGTCCCACAGTAAGCAAAATTGGCACAGCCCAGAACGCCAGGTCGAGGTGTAGCGTATGGGAAGGGAAGAAATGGGCTACATTCAATATCTCAATGAATACGAATGGGGGACTGAAATGCCCCCCTGAAGGAGGATTTAGCAGTAAGCAGGAAATAGAGCGTCCCGCTGAAATTGGCCCTGAAGCGCGTACACACCGCCCGTCACTCTCCCCGAGTCTACAAACTGACATACCTAATACCTTAAAACTGCAAAGGGGAGGCAAGTCGTAACATGGTAAGTGTACCGGAAGGTGCACTTGGAAAAATCAGAGTATAGCTTAACAACGCATAGCATCTCCCTTACACCGAGAAGACATCCGTGCAAACCGGGTTACCCTGACACCCAATAGCTAGCCCACCCCCCTAAAACCAACCAATCATTATACATACCCCCTCATCCACGAAACAGAGGACTAACAAACCATTTTTCCCCCTTAGTATAGGCGATAGAAAAGGAACCCGGCGCAATAGAAGAAGTACCGCAAGGGAAAGCTGAAAGAGGAGTGAAACAACCCAGTAAAGACCAGAAAAGCAGAGATTTTTCCTTGTACCTTTTGCATCATGAATTAGCGAGTAACTTTCAAGCAAAGCGACCTTTAGTTTGACCCCCCGAAACTAAGTGAGCTACTCCAAGACAACCTAAAAAATAGGGTGAACCCGTCTCTGTGGCAAAAGAGTGGAAAGAGCTTTGAGTAGAGGTGACAGACCTATCGAACTTAGTTATAGCTGGTTGCCCGAGAAATGGATAGGAGTTCAGCCTTTTGACCTTCTTCGTTCCCCTAGTTCTAATCACACCAGATACGAGAAGAAGTCAAAAGAGTTAATCAAAGGGGGTACAGCCCCTTTGAAACAAGACACAACTTTGCCAGGCGGATAAAGATCATAATGCCCTAAGGACACGGTGTTTTGGTGGGCCTAAAAGCAGCCACCCCTTCAGAAAGCGTTAAAGCTCATACACCCCAGCCTCCTTTAATTCTGATAATTTTTTCTTAACCCCTGCAACTACCGGGCCGTCCCATGCACCACATGGGAGCGACCATGCTGATATGAGTAATAAGAGAGCCCCGCCTCTCTCCCCGCACAAGTGTACCTCGGAACGAACTCACACCGAACTTTAACGGCCCCAATAGAAGAGGGCACTAGACAGTATACAGAAAACAAGAAAAATGTCTAGCACTAAACCGTTAACCCCACACTGGCGTGCCTAAGGGGAAAAACTAAAAGAAAGAGAAGGAACTCGGCAAACACCTAAAGCCTCGCCTGTTTACCAAAAACACCGCCTCTTGCAAAATTAATGAATAAGAGGTCCCGCCTGCCCTGTGACTCTAAGTTTAACGGCCGCGGTATTTTGACCGTGCGAAGGTAGCGCAATCACTTGTCTTTTAAATGGAGACCTGTATGAATGGCAAGACGAGGGCTTGACTGTCTCCTCTTTTAAGTTAATGAAATTGATCTCCCCGTGCAGAAGCGGGGATAAAGCCATAAGACGAGAAGACCCTATGGAGCTTTAGACACGAAGGCAGCCCCTGTTAAACACCCCTACTCAAAGGGTAAAACCAAGGGGGCCCTGCTCTAATGTCTTTGGTTGGGGCGACCGCGGGGAAACACAAAACCCCCACGTGGAACAGGACCACCTATTCCTCAAACAGAGAGCTCCCGCTCTAAGGAACAAAATTTTTGACCTCCAGATCCGGCAAAGCCGATCAACGGACCGAGTTACCCTAGGGATAACAGCGCAATCCTCTTTTAGAGCCCATATCGACAAGGGGGTTTACGACCTCGATGTTGGATCAGGACATCCTAATGGTGCAGCCGCTATTAAGGGTTCGTTTGTTCAACGATTAAAGTCCTACGTGATCTGAGTTCAGACCGGAGTAATCCAGGTCAGTTTCTATCTATGTTATGACCTTTTCTAGTACGAAAGGACCGAAAAGAGGAGGCCTATGCTTATGGCACGCCTCACCCCCACCCAGTGAAGACAACTTAACTGGACAACAGGGCATATTCCCAAAGCCTGAGATCACGGCATGTTAAGGTGGCAGAGCCTGGTTACTGCGCAAGGTCTAAGCCCTTCTTACAGAGGTTCAAGTCCTCTTTTTAACTATGACTACCACACTAATGACCCACGTCCTAAACCCCCTTGCCTTCATCGTCCCGGTCCTGCTTGCTGTGGCTTTCCTCACTTTGCTTGAGCGCAAAGTGTTGGGCTACATACAACTACGAAAAGGCCCAAACATCGTTGGACCCTACGGCCTTCTTCAGCCAATTGCAGACGGTGTAAAACTCTTTATTAAAGAGCCCGTCCGTCCCTCAACCTCCTCTCCCGTCTTGTTTCTCTTCACCCCAATGCTGGCCCTCACCCTGGCCCTCACCCTCTGAGCCCCCATGCCCCTTCCATATCCTGTCACCGACTTGAACCTAGGTGTGCTCTTCGTACTGGCCCTCTCTAGCCTTGCAGTTTACTCCATCCTAGGCTCTGGCTGGGCATCCAACTCCAAGTACGCCCTCATCGGGGCCCTTCGTGCAGTTGCCCAGACAATCTCCTACGAAGTAAGTCTAGGGCTCATTCTTTTGAGCATCATCATTTTCTCGGGGGGTTTTACCCTCCAGACATTTATCACTGCACAAGAGGCCGTATGACTTTTGCTCCCCGCCTGACCCTTAGCAGCAATATGATACATTTCAACCCTTGCTGAGACAAACCGGGCCCCCTTCGATTTAACAGAGGGGGAGTCCGAGCTCGTTTCAGGCTTCAACGTTGAGTACGCAGGGGGGCCCTTCGCCCTCTTCTTTCTCGCCGAATACGCCAACATCCTCCTCATAAATACACTCTCCGCAACCCTCTTCTTTGGGGCCACACACATCCCTGCCCTCCCAGAGCTAACTGCGACCAACCTGATGATTAAGGCTGCCCTGCTGTCTATCGTCTTTCTCTGGGTTCGCGCCTCCTACCCCCGCTTTCGCTACGACCAGCTTATGCACTTAATTTGAAAAAATTTCCTTCCTCTAACGTTGGCCCTCGTAATTTGACACCTTGCCCTTCCCATCGCATTTGCAGGCCTCCCCCCCTCCACTATGGGCTAGGAGCTGTGCCTGAACTAAAGGATCACTTTGATAGGGTGAATCATGGGGGTTAAAGCCCCCCCAACTCCTCTTAGAAAGAAGGGGCTCGAACCCTACCTAAAGAGATCAAAACTCTTAGTGCTTCCACTACACCACTTCCTAGAAAGGTCAGCTAAATAAGCTTTTGGGCCCATGCCCCAAAAATGTTGGTTAAACCCCCTCCCTCTCTAATGAATCCTTACATCTTAGCAACCCTCCTTCTTGGGCTCGGCCTTGGTACCACAGCCACATTCGCAAGCTCCCACTGACTGCTTGCCTGGATGGGCCTAGAGATCAATACCCTTGCAATTCTCCCGCTCATAGCTCAGCACCACCACCCCCGGGCTATTGAAGCCACAACAAAATATTTCCTCACCCAAGCAACTGCTGCCGCAATACTCCTCTTCGCCAGCACAACTAACGCCTGACTCTCGGGCCAATGGGAGATTCAACAAACAACGCACCCCCTGCCTTTGACAATGCTAACCCTCGCCCTCGCCCTCAAAGTCGGCCTCGCCCCCGTCCACATCTGACTCCCAGAGGTTCTCCAAGGCCTGGACCTCACCACAGGCCTAGTTCTCTCCACCTGACAAAAACTTGCCCCCTTCATCCTCCTCCTTCAAATTCAGCCCGCAAGCCCCTCCCTTCTTCTCCTTCTCGGACTCGCCTCCACCCTTGTGGGCGGCTGGGGTGGCCTCAATCAAACCCAACTCCGCAAAGTCCTGGCCTACTCCTCAGTGGCACACCTTGGCTGAATAATCTTAGTCCTTCAATTCTCACCCGCCCTCACCACACTCGCCCTCCTCACATATCTCGTCATAACTTTCTCAACATTCCTCACTTTTAAGCTAAACAACGCTACCAACATCAACTCCCTCACCACCTCCTGGACGAAAGCCCCCGCCCTCACCGTCATCACCCCCCTTCTCCTCCTTTCTCTTGGGGGCCTCCCGCCTCTCACAGGCTTCATGCCGAAGTGACTTATTTTACAAGAGCTGACAAAACAGGACCTCGCCCTTGCGGCAACCTTCGCAGCTCTCACTGCTTTACTTAGCCTATACTTCTACCTTCGCCTCTCCTACGCCATGGCCCTCACAATGTCACCAAATACCCTTGCAGGCGTAACCCCCTGACGGCTTCTTTCATCACAAGTGACACTCCCCCTGGCCACCTCTGCCATGGCTACAACTCTCCTTCTTCCGGTGGCCCCTGCCACGGTGGCACTACTAACCATATAGGGCCTTAGGCTAGCACGAGACCAAGGGCCTTCAAAGCCCTAAGCGAGGGTGAAACTCCCCCAGGCCCTGATAAGACTTGCGGGACATTACCCCACATCTCCTGCATGCAAAACAGACACTTTAATTAAGCTAAAGCCTTTCTAGGTGGGCAGGCCTCGATCCTACAAACTCTTAGTTAACAGCTAAGCGCTCAAACCAGCGAGCATCCGCCTACCTTTCCCCCGCCCTTTACCCGGGCGAGGCGGGGGAAAGCCCCGGTCGAAGTTAGACGACTACTCAGGATTTGCAATCCTGCATGTGACACACCTCGGAGCTTGGTAAGAAGGGGAATTAAACCCCTGTCTACGGAGCTACAATCCGCCGCTTAAACCTCGGCCATCCTACCTGTGGCAACTACACGCTGATTTTTCTCAACAAACCACAAAGACATTGGCACCCTCTATCTTGTATTTGGTGCTTGAGCCGGAATAGTAGGCACTGCTCTAAGCTTGCTCATCCGAGCAGAACTAAGCCAGCCGGGGGCCCTTCTCGGAGACGACCAAATTTATAATGTAATCGTAACAGCGCACGCGTTCGTCATGATTTTCTTTATAGTAATACCAATTATGATTGGAGGCTTCGGAAACTGACTAATCCCCCTAATGATCGGAGCCCCCGACATGGCCTTTCCCCGAATGAACAACATGAGCTTTTGGCTCCTTCCTCCTTCTTTCCTCCTTCTCCTCGCCTCTTCGGGCGTGGAGGCTGGGGCTGGAACTGGCTGAACAGTATACCCCCCTTTAGCCGGCAACCTCGCCCACGCAGGCGCATCTGTCGACCTAACCATCTTCTCTCTGCATCTAGCAGGCATCTCCTCAATCCTCGGGGCTATTAACTTTATTACAACCATTATTAACATGAAACCTCCAGCCATCTCACAGTATCAGACCCCCCTGTTTGTCTGAGCCGTGCTCATCACGGCTGTCCTTCTCCTTCTCTCCCTTCCTGTCCTTGCAGCCGGCATCACAATGCTTCTCACAGATCGAAATCTAAATACTACCTTTTTTGACCCCGCAGGCGGAGGAGACCCCATTCTTTACCAGCACCTGTTCTGATTCTTTGGCCACCCCGAGGTCTATATTCTTATCCTCCCCGGCTTCGGCATGGTTTCACACATTGTGGCCTATTACTCAGGGAAAAAAGAACCTTTTGGCTACATGGGGATGGTGTGGGCTATGATGGCGATTGGACTGCTTGGGTTCATTGTCTGGGCCCACCACATGTTCACAGTGGGGATGGACGTCGACACTCGGGCCTACTTCACCTCTGCTACAATAATCATCGCCATTCCCACAGGGGTAAAAGTCTTCAGCTGGCTCGCCACCCTCCACGGAGGAAGCATCAAATGAGAAACGCCCCTTCTCTGAGCCCTTGGGTTTATTTTCCTCTTCACAGTGGGAGGTCTAACCGGCATTGTCTTAGCCAACTCTTCCCTTGACATTGTCCTCCACGACACATACTATGTCGTTGCCCACTTCCACTACGTCCTATCCATGGGGGCCGTCTTCGCCATCGTCGCAGGCTTTGTCCACTGGTTCCCGCTTTTCTCGGGGTACACCCTTCATTCCGCCTGGACAAAAGTCCACTTCGGCCTGATATTCTTAGGCGTAAACTTAACATTCTTCCCACAACACTTCCTAGGCCTGGCTGGCATGCCCCGACGTTACTCAGACTACCCAGACGCATACACACTGTGAAACACAGTCTCTTCCATCGGCTCACTAATTTCCCTCGTTGCCGTTATTATATTCTTGTTCATCATCTGAGAAGCTTTCGCTGCAAAACGTGAAGTTTTATGAGTAGAGATGGCCTCCACTAACATTGAATGGCTACACGGCTGCCCTCCCCCCTATCACACCTTTGAGGAGCCCGCATTCGTTCAAGTTCAAGCAAACTAACGAGAAAGGAAGGAGTCGAACCCCCATAAGCTGGTTTCAAGCCAACCACATTACCACTCTGTCACTTTCTTAATAAGACATTAGTTAAGCTCGTAATAACACCGCCTTGTCGAGGCGGAGTCGTGGGTTCAGCTCCCGCATGTCTTGGCCCCCTAATGGCACATCCCACACAACTAGGCTTCCAAGATGCAGCTTCACCTGTAATAGAAGAGTTACTTCACTTTCATGACCACGCCCTAATAATTGTATTTTTAATCAGCACGTTTGTACTTTACATTATTGTGGCAATAGTCTCCACCAACCTGACTAACAGCTATATTCTTGACTCCCAAGAAATCGAAATCATTTGAACAGTCCTGCCTGCAATTATTCTTATCCTCATCGCCCTCCCCTCCCTCCGAATTCTATACCTGATAGATGAGATTAATGACCCCCACCTAACCATTAAAGCGATAGGACACCAATGATACTGAAGCTACGAATATACCGACTACGAAGACCTGGGCTTTGACTCATACATAATTCCAACTCAAGACCTTGTCCCCGGGCAATTCCGACTCCTAGAAGCAGACCACCGGATGGTTATTCCTGTCGAATCCCCCATCCGCGTACTAGTGTCCGCCGAAGACGTCCTCCACTCATGGGCTGTCCCAGCCTTAGGCGTCAAAATAGACGCAGTCCCGGGTCGTCTAAACCAAACAGCCTTCATTGCATCCCGCCCCGGGGTCTTCTATGGACAATGCTCAGAAATTTGCGGTGCCAACCACAGCTTTATGCCAATTGTCGTAGAAGCAGTTCCTCTAAAGCATTTTGAAGACTGATCCTCCCTTATGCTTCAAGACGCTTCGCTAAGAAGCTGAAACGGGCACAGCGTCAGCCTTTTAAGCTGAAGACTGGTGGTCCCCAACCACCCTTAGTGATATGCCCCAACTTAACCCCGCCCCCTGACTCGCCATTCTCCTTTTCTCATGACTCATCTTCTTAACCTTTCTTCCCCAAAAAGTCCTAGCCCACACCTTTCCAAACGAGCCAACCTCTCAAAGCGCGGAAAGTCCCAAAACAGAGCCCTGAAACTGACCATGATACTAAGCTTCTTTGACCAATTTATAAGCCCCGTTTTCCTAGGTGTTCCTTTAATTGCCCTCGCCCTGACTCTCCCCTGAGCCCTCTGGCCTAAGCCCTCGACCCGATGACTCAATAATCGCACCCTGACCCTCCAAAGCTGGTTCATTGGCGGCTTCGCCAAACAACTCATAACACCCCTAAACCCCGGCGGACACAAGTGAGCCATACTGTTTACCTCCCTAATACTTTTCCTAATCTCCCTTAACATGCTCGGCCTTCTCCCGTACACGTTCACCCCAACGACCCAACTATCCTTAAACATAGGACTTGCAGTCCCCCTCTGGCTCGCAACAGTCATCATTGGCATGCGTAATCAACCAACAGCGGCACTGGGCCACCTATTGCCAGAAGGCACCCCAACGCTTCTGATCCCCGTACTAATTATCATCGAAACAATTAGTCTTTTCATCCGGCCCCTCGCCCTCGGCGTTCGTCTAACAGCCAACCTTACAGCGGGCCACCTCCTAATTCAACTCATCGCCACAGCCGCCTTTGTCCTAGCAGCCTTAATACCCACTGTGGCACTCTTAACAGCCGCACTTCTCTTCCTTTTAACGCTCTTAGAAGTCGCCGTTGCAATGATCCAAGCCTACGTCTTCGTCCTTCTTTTAAGTCTGTACCTCCAAGAAAACGTATAATGGCCCATCAAGCACACGCATACCACATAGTTGACCCAAGCCCATGACCACTGACCGGCGCAGTAGCTGCCCTCCTAATGACTTCAGGTCTCGCGATCTGATTCCACTTTCACTCAACAACCCTTATAGCCCTCGGCACCGCCCTTCTTCTCCTAACAATGTATCAATGATGACGGGATATCATTCGGGAGGGCACATTTCAAGGCCACCACACTCCCCCCGTTCAAAAAGGCCTCCGATACGGAATAATCCTGTTTATCACTTCCGAAGTTTTCTTTTTTCTTGGTTTTTTCTGAGCCTTCTATCACGCAAGTCTGGCCCCGACCCCCGAACTAGGAGGCTGCTGACCCCCCACTGGCGTAATGACCCTCGACCCTTTCGAAGTCCCCCTCTTAAACACTGCCGTCCTCCTGGCCTCCGGGGTCACTGTGACCTGGGCCCATCATAGTATTATAGAAGGCGAACGAAAGCCAGCGACTCAATCACTGACCCTTACAATCCTGCTCGGGTTCTACTTCACCTTCCTCCAAGGCATGGAATATTACGAGGCCCCCTTCACAATCGCCGACGGGGTCTACGGCTCCACATTCTTTGTTGCCACAGGATTCCACGGCCTTCACGTAATCATTGGTTCCTCCTTCTTGGCTGTCTGCCTTCTCCGACAAGTTCAGTACCACTTTACATCTCAACACCACTTCGGATTCGAGGCAGCCGCCTGATACTGACACTTTGTTGATGTTGTCTGACTTTTCCTCTACATCTCAATCTACTGATGAGGCTCCTAATCTTTCTAGTATCAAGTTAGTATAAGTGACTTCCAATCACACGGTCTTGGTTAAAGCCCAAGGAAAGATACATGTCCAGCCTTGTCACAACCTGCATCTCTTTAGCCATTGCTTTATCGGCCATCCTCGCTACAGTGTCCTTCTGACTCCCCCTTATGGCCCCCGACCATGAAAAACTCTCCCCCTACGAGTGCGGCTTCGACCCCCTCGGGTCAGCCCGTCTTCCTTTCTCCCTCCGGTTTTTCCTCGTCGCAATTCTATTCCTCCTTTTCGACCTAGAGATTGCCCTCCTCCTCCCCCTTCCTTGAGGAGACCAGCTGTCCTCTCCTCTCATGACATTCCTGTGAGCCTCCGCGGTCCTGCTCCTGCTCACACTTGGCCTTATCTACGAATGAACCCAAGGAGGCTTAGAGTGGGCCGAATAGACGGTTAGTTTAAGAAAAACATTTGATTTCGGCTCAAAAACTTATGGTTAAAGTCCATAATTGTCTAATGACACCCGCCCACTTTGCCTTCTCATCAGCATTCTTACTGGGGCTCACAGGCCTTACATTCCACCGAAAACACCTCCTTTCGGCCCTCCTCTGCTTAGAAGGTATAATACTCGCACTGTTTATCGCCTTTTCACTGTGGTCCCTTCAACTTAACTCAGCTAGCTTTTCAACAGCCCCAATGCTCCTCCTGGCCTTCTCAGCCTGTGAAGCAAGTGCCGGTCTGGCCTTACTGGTGGCCACCGCTCGAACTCATGGCTCCGACCAACTAAAGTCCCTTAACCTCCTCCAATGCTAAAAATTCTCCTGCCCACCCTCATGCTCATCCCCGCAACATGACTGTCCCACCACAAGTGAGTGTGGCACACAATTACCCTAAATAGCTTGCTTATCGCAGCCATCAGCCTCATTTGACTCAAAAATTCTTGAGACACAGGATGGTCCTACCTTAGTCCCTTTATGGGTACCGACCCCCTCTCCAGCCCCCTCCTCGTTTTATCCTGTTGACTCCTCCCATTAATAGTGATCGCCAGCCAAAATCACATGCTCTCGGAGCCCCTCAGCCGTCAACGGCTCTACATTACCCTAATAGTCTGCCTCCAGGCCTTCTTAATCCTAGCCTTCGGTGCCACCGAAGTTATCATGTTTTACGTTATATTTGAGGCGACCTTGATCCCAACCCTATTTTTAATTACCCGCTGGGGGAATCAAGCAGAACGCCTGAACGCTGGTACCTATTTTCTGTTTTATACGCTAGCAGGCTCCCTTCCACTTCTTGTCGCCCTTCTTCTCCTCCAAAACAGCACTGGGACCCTCTCGATGTTGACCCTTCACTACACCCAAGCGCCCGCCTATGCCACATACGCAGACAATCTTTGATGGGCCGCCTGCTTACTTGCTTTCCTGGTTAAAATGCCCCTCTACGGGGCCCACCTCTGACTGCCCAAAGCCCACGTAGAAGCCCCGGTCGCCGGCTCAATAGTCCTCGCAGCCATTCTCCTAAAACTAGGCGGCTACGGAATAATGCGAGTTCTTGTTATTCTTGACCCCCTCACAAAAGAGCTGGGCTACCCCTTCATCATCCTTGCCCTCTGAGGCGTCGTAATAACCGGCTCTATCTGCTTGCGCCAGACCGACCTTAAATCACTAATCGCTTACTCTTCCGTAAGCCACATGGGCCTTGTCGTTGGCGGAATCCTAATTCAGACCCCCTGAGGCTTCACGGGCGCCCTAGTCCTAATAATCGCACATGGGCTCACCTCCTCTGCTCTATTCTGCCTAGCAAACACCAACTACGAGCGAACGCACAGCCGGACGATACTCCTGGCCCGAGGGCTTAAAATGGCACTACCCCTCATGGCAACCTGGTGATTCATTGCTAGTCTTGCAAATCTTGCTCTTCCTCCCCTCCCAAACTTAATGGCAGAGATCACCCTCATTACAGGCTTGTTTAACTGGTCCTGGTGGACTCTGGCCCTCACAGGCTCCGGCACACTAATTACAGCGGCTTATTCCCTATACATGTTCCTTATGACTCAACAAGGTCCCCTGCCCCCACACATTATTGCCCTGCCCCCCTCATTTTCCCGAGAACACCTCCTAATGGCCCTGCACCTTCTTCCCTTGCTAGCCTTAATCCTCAATCCCAGCCTAATCTGAGGCTGGCTCGGCTGTAGGCATAGTTTAATCAAAACATTAGATTGTGATTCTAAAGACAGCAGTTAGACCCTGCTTGCCCACCGAGAGAGGCTGGCCAGCAACGAAGGTTGCTAACCCTCGTGCCCTGGGTTGGAATCCCGGGCTCTACTCACCCCGCTCCTAAAGGATAACAGCTCATCCGTTGGTCTTAGGAACCAAAAACTCTTGGTGCAAATCCAAGTAGCAGCTATGGTGACCGCAGCCCATTTTATAGTATCCTGCCTGCTCCTCATTTTCGCCATTTTGACCTACCCTCTCCTGACTGCGCTATGACCGCGTGCACTCCCCGCCGATTGAGCACTTACTCACGTAAAAACAGCAATCAAACTCGCCTTCCTGGTCAGCCTCTTCCCCCTCTCCATCTTCCTCTATAACGGCTCGGAAGCAATTGTTAGCAGCTGAAACTGGATCAGCACACAGACTTTTGACATCAATATTAGCCTCAAGTTTGACGTCTACGCTGTCGTCTTTACCCCCATCGCCCTCTATGTCACCTGATCAATTCTCGAGTTCGCAGCATGGTACATGCACGCAGACCCAAACATAAATCGCTTCTTCAAATATCTTCTTACCTTCCTCATCGCCATGATTATTTTAGTCACAGCAAATAACCTTTTTCAGCTCTTTATTGGCTGAGAAGGGGTCGGAATTATGTCCTTCCTCCTTATCGGCTGGTGGGGCGGACGAGCTGACGCAAATACTGCTGCCCTCCAGGCAGTCCTCTACAATCGAGTGGGGGACATCGGGATAATCCTGTCAATAGCCTGACTTGCCACCAGTCTTAACGCCTGGGAGCTCCCACAGCTATTCACGCTAAGCAAAAATCTAGACCTTACCCTCCCCCTCCTCGGACTAGTACTTGCCGCCACGGGAAAATCTGCCCAATTTGGCCTTCACCCCTGACTGCCCGCAGCAATGGAAGGTCCGACCCCAGTGTCTGCCCTGCTGCACTCGAGCACAATGGTCGTCGCGGGGATCTTCGTCCTTGTACGATTTGGCCCCATACTTCAAGACAATCAAACAGCCCTCACCGCCTGCCTGTGCCTTGGAGCCCTCACAACAGTTTTTACAGCCACCTGCGCTCTCACCCAAACCGACATTAAAAAAGTTGTTGCATTCTCAACCTCAAGCCAGCTCGGCCTAATAATAGTAACCATCGGCTTGAATCAGCCCCACCTCGCATTCCTACATATCTGCACCCACGCTTTCTTCAAGGCTATGCTCTTCCTCTGCTCGGGTGCCATCATCCACAGCTTAAATGACGAGCAGGATATCCGAAAAATGGGCGGACTTCACAAGCTGACCCCTGTCACCTCCTCCTGCTTCGCGCTTGGAAGCCTGGCCTTAACAGGCACACCCTACCTTGCGGGGTTTTTCTCAAAAGATGCTATTATTGAAGCACTTGGGACATCCCATCTTAACGCCTGAGCCCTCGTCCTGACGCTTATCGCCACCTCCTTCACAGCCGTTTACAGCCTTCGGCTAATCTACTACGTAACAATGGGCCACCCCCGATTTACCTCTCTCTCCCCCATCAACGAAAACAACCCTGCCGTCATTAATCCCCTCAAACGATTGGCCTGGGGAAGCATCGTCGCCGGACTACTTCTCACCTCGTACCTCCTCCCCATGAAAACCCCCGTGATGACCATGCCCCTCTACATTAAGCTCGTCGCCCTCGCCATCTCCATCCTTGGTCTTATCCTCGGGTTCATGGTGGCATCCACCACAACAAAACACCTCAAGCGTGCCCCCTCCGGAGAGACCGCTCTTCGTTACGCAACCCTCCTCGGTTATTTCCCAATTGTCSCCCACCACATCGCACCCAAGCTCAGCTTTACCTTCGGACAAAAAATTGCCGGCCAACTAGTTGACGCAACATGACTTGAGAAGGTCCTCCCCAAAGCCGTGGTCTCAACCACCCGCCCTTTCATCACCACTATCAGCAACGCCCAACGAGGGAAAGTAAAGACCTTTCTTGCCCTCTTTGTCCTGACCCTCGCCATTGCCATCCTCGTGACAGCCTATTAAACTGCACGCACCGCCCCTCGGCCCAGCCCACGAGTTAGCTCCAGCACTACAAACAGCGTGAGTAGCAAAACCCACGCACTAATCACCAGCATCCCCCCTCCTGACGAGTATATTAAAGCCACTCCCCCAATATCCCCCCGGAATACATGAAAGTCCCCAAGCTCATCTGCAGGGACTAAAGACACGTCATGTCACCCCCCTCAAAATGTTATACTGGCAAGTCACACACCCAACACATACACGCCCATATATAGAGCAACCGACCCATTAAACCAGCCCTCCGGGTAAGGCTCTGCAGCAAGCGCTGCCGAATAAGCAAAGACTACAAGCATCCCCCCAAGATAGATTAAGAACAAGACTAAAGAAAGAAAAGGCCCCCCGTGCCCAACTAGCACCCCACACCCCATACCTGCCACCACCACTAGCCCTAAGGCAGCAAAATAAGGAGACGGGTTTGAAGCAATTGCAACCAACCCCAGAACCAGCCCGATCAAAAATAACGACATTACGTAAGCCATGGTTTCTGCCGGGGGTTTAACCCGGACTAACGGCTTGAAAAACCGACGTTGTCTTTCAACTACAGGAACCTCATGGCAAGTCTACGAAAAACGCACCCTCTCCTAAAAATTGCAAACAACGCCCTAGTTGATCTACCAGCACCCTCCAACATTTCCGTAATGTGGAATTTTGGCTCCCTTCTAGGCCTCTGCTTAATTACACAAATCCTAACAGGACTCTTCCTGGCCATACACTACACTTCAGACATCGCCACAGCTTTCTCCTCAGTCGCCCACATTTGCCGCGACGTTAACTACGGCTGACTAATTCGAAATATACACGCCAACGGCGCCTCCTTCTTCTTCATCTGCATTTATATGCACATTGCACGGGGCCTCTACTACGGCTCATACCTCCACAAAGAGGCCTGAAACGTTGGGGTCGTCCTTCTCTTGCTTGTTATAATAACTGCCTTTGTCGGCTATGTCCTCCCTTGAGGCCAAATGTCCTTTTGAGGCGCCACCGTCATCACCAACCTCCTCTCAGCTGTGCCCTATGTCGGCAACACCTTGGTACAGTGAATCTGAGGCGGCTTTTCTGTAGACAATGCAACCTTGACCCGCTTCTTTGCCTTTCACTTCCTCTTCCCCTTTGTAATTGCCGGTGCAACTCTCGTTCACCTCCTCTTCCTCCACCAAACCGGCTCCAACAACCCCCTCGGCTTAAACTCAGACGCCGACAAGATCTCCTTTCACCCCTACTTCTCGTACAAAGACCTCCTCGGCTTTGCGGTCCTTCTAATTACCCTCACCACCCTGGCTCTCTTTGCCCCCAACCTCTTAGGTGACCCAGACAATTTTACACCCGCCAACCCCCTCGTCACCCCTCCCCACATTAAACCAGAATGGTACTTCCTCTTTGCCTACGCCATCCTTCGCTCCATCCCCAACAAGTTGGGCGGAGTCCTTGCTCTCCTCTCCTCCATCCTCGTCCTCATTGTCGTCCCGATTCTCCACACCTCCAAGCAGCGAAGCATCACGTTCCGACCAGCCACCCAATTTTTATTTTGAACTCTCGCCGCAGATGTAATTATCCTCACATGAATTGGAGGCATGCCCGTTGAGGAGCCTTTCATCATTATCGGCCAGGTAGCATCATTCCTCTACTTCTTTCTTTTCTTAACCCTTATCCCAGCAGCCGGATGACTTGAAAATAAGGCCCTCGGGTGATCTTGCATTAGTAGCTCAACGCCAGAGCTCCGGTCTTGTAAACCGGTAGGCGGAGGTTTAAATCCTCCCTCTTGCTCAAGGAAGGGAGATTCTAACTCCCACCCCTAGCTCCCAAAGCTAGGATCCTAAATTAGACTATTCTTTGTATTAGTCATATTTACATATATGTATATACACCATACATTTATATTAACCATATCACTGGTATTCAAGGACATATATGATTTTTCCACAAATATTGATTTAAACCTGGGAAGATATCAAACAGGCAATAAGATATACATAAACCAAGTAAATCTCTAAGACAAGACAAAGCATTAAACAAGTCGAAACTTAAGACCGAACACATCAACGCAATGGTCAAGCTATACCAAGTACGCACCATCCCGCCCATAACGACTTACTTAATGTAGTAAGAGCCGACCAACAAGCACATTTCTTAATGCCCACGGTTATTGATGGTGAGGGACAAGTATTCGTGGGGGTTTCACAGGGTGAACTATTCCCGGCATTTGGTTCCTACTTCAGGGCCATTACCTGATATTACTCCTCACTCTTTCATCGACGCTTGCATAAGTTAATGGTGGTAATACATACTCCTCGTTACCCAGCAAGCCGGGCATTCTCTCCATCGTGCAAGGGGTTTTCTTTTTTTTTTNCCTTTTCACTTGCATCTCACAGTGCATACAAAGTTATAATATAAGGTTGAACTATTCCTTGAGAGCAAGGAATAGATATGAAAAGCCATTAAACATTCTACACAAGAATACATAAGTGATATCAAGAGCATAACATGTGCTCTTTTACCTGTAAGATTCCTGTTATACCCCCTGGGCTTTTGCGCGTAAACCCCCCTACCCCCCTAAACCACTGAGATCCTTAACATTCCTGAAAACCCCCCGGAAACAGGAAGACCTCTTGTAGCTCATTTAGTGCCCAAAATGTGTTTATTACATTATTGTAAATATTGCGCAT